ATATGAAAAAACCGAAAGATCCCTTAACTATTTAAGTTATTAATCGAACGAATCGCACTTTTACCACTAAACTATACCCGCTACATATCTCCATTATTATATATGAATGAACCTTTTGTCGAACAAAGGAATGAGCAAAGGAATGAGATACAATTAAGATAGCATCAGACTCATGACAATTCTAGTGTTGGCACTTCGTCCCGCTGGAGGTACTTGAAAAAAATAGGCGAAGAATAGAAAGCAGCTTATTTAAATAAAACTTGACTTGATCATACTTGATCCTAATTCATAATATAATGAAATATAATTTATATAAATAATTTATATAATTAAATATAATTAAATTAAATAATTAAATGAAATAAAATGAAAAGTAATCCTTTTCATTTGCTGGAAGTCATTACTGAACTGACATTGACATTCCGAATCCAGGGATTTATTAAAGCTGGACCATAACATAAAAATGATGAATTCCGCATTTCTTTTTTCTTTTTCAACTTCCCCTTCAACTGCCAGATCCTATGAATTTGAATTCGGATCAATCGGATCGATTGGATTTCAAATGTTCAAATAAAATAAAGCTTGTCCCTTGAACAAGTAAATGAGTTATGTTATATATGTTATAACATATGTGTGTTTCATTTTGAATATTGTTTAATATTATTTGATATTGTTTAATATTAATTGTTATATGTATGTGGTATGTGTTCTTTTCCGGTTAGTAATTAAGTAAATTGAGAAAAAAATACTTATATTTATATACTTAATAGGAATGTGCAAAATATTCTTTCATATTCTATAGTATTAATAGTATTCTTATTATTAATATAGTATTAATAATACTAACTACTAAGAAATGGCACTTCTATCATAGGACTGGGGATAGACATTTTCTTTGTTGCTTCAATAACAACAAAGAATTTTTGATTTGATATCAAATCATACATAATGAAATTGTTTGATCTATGAAATGATTTATCAGAACAAAAAAAGAAATAATGTAATGGCCCGGCCAGTACTTAACCAGGCCGGGGGAATGAACCTTTCTTACAAAATCAAAGAAATGAAGTAAATGAAGTAAGGGATTCTGTCTATATCTATTCTATTGGGGATAAGATCTCTGTTTCGAATCATTATCTAAATTGAATTACTGATCAAATTCGTAGATATCTTATCCATTTTAATATATAATTATATAATTTTAAATTTGTTTTTAATATATTAATATTAATTATTTCTATTATTTTTATATTATTATCGTTAATTTATCCTATCTTATAATAAATTATTACTAATAAATTAAATAATTAAAAAAAGAAAACGAGGTTTTTTTTGTTTCAATCTTTTTACTTCACATCACATAAAAAAAAATTTCAATTTTGAATTGGGAGAGATGGCTGAGTGGACTAAAGCGGCAGATTGCTAATCCGTTGTACGAGTTATTTGTACCGAGGGTTCGAATCCCTCTCTCTCCGTTCCCTCTGATCACTTCAGACTTTCAAATTTGAAAAAATGGGATCCTTTGATTTTTTCATCATAGGTAAATGTTAAATGTATGGAATATATAAAAAAAAATAAAGAAAACTCAACATTTTTTATTCCTCACGTCCAGGATTACGGCCCGGATCGTTAGATAAGAATCCGAAGATGAAGAGAGAAACAAAAAATATCACTACTGTGTAAACGAAGAGTTTGAGAGTAAGCATTACACAATCTCCAAGATTATTTTTTTTGGAAAAAGGAAATAGATTGCCTATTTTTTATCACATACGTTATTTTGGCATAACACCCCAAAAATGAAGTCTTTTCTTGAATCTTGAAAAAAAGTAATTTTCAACAAATTTCTTTCTACTTTGTAATAAGGTAATAAGAAAAGAAAGGTTCTGATTCCTTCATTACCAAAAATGTTTGGCCATATCCGTTATTGGATATTGTGGGTTCTTAGAAAGTCCTTGTTTACTGGAATGTCAGAACGAGGAAATAAGTTGATCCAAATTTATCACCGCGGTCATTCAATTCAATATACAAGAATTTCTATTTTTGAATCGAGGGTTCATAATGTAAAACTTATCTGATCTTATCAATTTTTATTTTCGAATTTTTTTTTCGAATAAATCATGAATTTTGCAGAGTATTCAAAATTTTATCGAAAACTTACAGCAGCTTGCCAAACAAAAGCTAATAGAAAAAATAGTACAGGTATGACAGGCATAACATCTACGATTGGATTGAAAAAGGCATAAGCCTCGGGCAATTTAGCGAAGAAAAAACTACTCGAATAAAGGGTGGAATTAAGACAGATACAGATTAAACTAAAGATATTAAGCATAACAAACATTTCATTCTTGTAGATTATAAAATTGGATTTTGGTTGAGTTCTTTTTATGAAGGAAAAATGAAAAGGCGGGTCAAAAAATCCTTCTTTTTCTTCGAACTCTCCCAAATAAAAAATCTTTCCTTTCATTCTCAAATGAGAATACAAGGAATTATAGTTTCGTACAATATCTTAATTGAATTTTATGTAATGATCAATAATTTGATCAAGAATTTTTTGTGATTCTATATTTACATGTGTTGAATCCTAGCAACAATGTATTTCATATGTATTTGGGCTGGGATTGACGAATGACCAATACCAATATTAGTCTTTATTAGTGTCGAATATAAATCTAAATGGGGCGTGGCCAAGCGGTAAGGCAACGGGTTTTGGTCCCGCTATTCGGAGGTTCGAATCCTTCCGTCCCAGATCGTCTCCATCAGAAACGAAAGATTCTTCTCTTTAACAATTTTCTGTTTAATCTTGCTTGGATATTGGATATATATAATGTGTGACCCAACCCCTTCTTTGTTCCGAATTCAATGTACGGGTAGAAATAAAGATATTTCTTTGAATTCTTAATTCAAAAAAGAATTGGGGGTGGATCATTCCCATTCAGAGTATGCTCATACTCATATTCATAGTGAAGTTAGTTACTTAGGGAAACCTTGTGTTCCATACCCGTGAAATGGGAATTCGCACATGGTGCATTCTGAATTGAAATAGAAAAAAAAAAGGTCTTTTTTCTATTCCACTCCCCAAGGAAAGCCTAAAGAAAAAAAATGGTGTATCCCAATTCCACACTTTATGTAGAGACTAAAGATTACGTAGTTTTTTGTATTAATTGCATTTCATCGTTCGTCTTAAAACTTCTAAGGAAAAAATAGGAAAAAGAAATTGATCTGGATCCCATTTTCTTTTTTTGTATTTTAGCTTATTCAATTGAATAATTGGAAATCAATATAATGTAATGATTGGATGGATGAAAATTTATATATTCCATTTTTATGGAATTGGAGGAAAGATTCTTGAATCTGAAGTAAAACAAAATTGGTCTGTATGCTGTATAATAGATATTATGTATTATTATTGTATTGTTCTATTTCAGTAACAGCGGCCCCTTCCCTTGGTTAAGTCAAAAGGATCTGTGATCCTTTAAATATCCATGATTACTCCCAGTAACAATTGTTCGTTGTATATGATGGATATGAAAAGATTAGATTCTTCTTATTCTTGATTCTGATTTTCTCTTTCAGATGAAAGAAAGAATAACGACTTTTATCTTACACGAAACCTCTTCTATTCCATACTCACGAAAACAAAAAACGATTTGAATCTTCATTTTTATGAACCCTTGGTACTTGAATAAGTGTGAAAAATCTATATTATAGAGAGACTTCCGACCTTTTCGAGTCATCGGAATAGCTTATATTTGGTTAATAACTGATTTTGTTCCGGAATTGAAAATCCATCCGGGATTGAAAATCTATTCTATTATTCTATTAAGTAAAGGCCTTTACTTTTAAATTACTTTTTCATTTAAAATTTATGTGTTCGAAAAAAAAAGGGATGATCCTTTTTATGATTCATCATCCCGAACAATCTGTTGAAGATGTAAATAAGACTTAAGTAAACGCGTTTATTCGTCTTTTTTGGAAATCTGTTTCATTTGAGCCAATGACTATTCATGATTCCATATTGAATCAATTCCATACCGGTTCGAAATTTAATCAGAGGAATGTTATGGTAAAACTTCGTTTGAAACGCTGTGGTAGAAAGCAACGTGCGACTTGAAGGACATGATTCGTTGTGGATTCTTACATCCACCATTTTCTATAGGAATGAAGATGCTCTTGAATCGACATAGTTTGTTCTGTTCTTGCTAGGAACCTAATTTGTGTTGGGTTGGTAAATAGGAATAGTACATAATGGAGCTCGAACAAAAAGTATTGATTCATTTATCGGGGGGAAGAATCTAGGGTTAGTAACAATTAATAAGTTAGACCAACTTTGTAAATATATCCTCAATATCGAAATCGAAGGGTTATAATTCGAACAAGTTTGAAATAAAATAAAAAAGTCAAATTTGTCGAAATTGGTAAAACTTTTTCGATTAAAATGAAAAGTGTATTATATTACAAGGGAATTAATCTTTCGTATTATTCATAGAAAGAAATAACAAAAAACAAAAGGTATGTTGCTGCCATTTTGAAAAGGAATAAGGATCACCGAAGTAATGTCTAAACCTAATGATTTTACAAAGTAAAGAGAAAGGATTCCGGAACAAGGAAACACTATTTTCAATTGTCTCAATAATTTTATTTCATTTTATTATAATGAAGAAGAAAAATAGATTCGAGACGAGACAAACAAAAGAGGTTAGAGACGACTCAAGAAATGTCTAAAGAGTTACTTTCGCACTTTTTCAGAATTGCCCAACTTGAGTTATGAGTACGAATGATATTTCTTTTTTTCTGTATCTGTAAGTAAGAACAAAAAACGACTCAAATTATAGTCGACTTCATGATTTTATGGATCTATTTGCCATTATATACAGAATATACAGAAATATTAGAATCATTTTTTCTCGAGCCGTATGAGGAGAAAGCCTCCTATACGTTTCTAGGGGGGGGTATTATTTATCCACATCTATCCCAATGAGCGATCTATCGAATCGTTGCAATTGATGTTCGATCCCGAAGAGAAGGAAGAGATCTTCAAAAAGTGGGTTTTTACGATCCGATACAGAATCAAACTTATTTAAATGTTCCTGCCATTCGTTATTTCCTTGAAAAAGGTGCTCAACCTACAGGAACTGTTCATGATATTTTAAGGAAGGCAGAATTATTTTAAAGTTAAAGAAAGACCTTCATAAAGAAAAAAAACAAAATTTCTTTGAATAATAATAATAATAATAATAAATAAACAAGAAAAGGTAACTAGTATCTATTTTGGGCAATTAGTTACTCAAAATTTGCTCTTTTCTTGTTGTATTCATACTTTTTCTCTACCTTTTCCTTCTTTTTTTTTTCATCTAAATTTCTTATTTATGTTGTGCCAATCCAACACGAATTCTTATTTGATTTACTTAATACTTAAATATTTACTTAATACTTAAATACAATACTTAATTCATTATTAATTTAATTGAATTTGTTTTCCATTCATATTGACAATGTTGTATCGAACAAATATAATTCGATCGTAGATAAGCGGATCCGTTTATTCTGACCCCTAATTGGTTTTTCCTTTACTTCGGTCAAATGATGGGTTTGCCGGATTTACTATTATACATATACAAGATGTATTTTCTTAACGAAAATCAAAAATTTTGAGAAAATGGGCGGTCTGTAAATTTTTATATTTCTATTGGGAATCCGTTGTTTTTTTTTTTTATCCGATCCATTCATTTTGCTATTTTGGTGTTTAGAATTGATCATAAAATCTTTCCTTTCTATTTCTTGTTAGTTCAATGTTTTGACGTAGTTGTACAGTGCAATTCAATTGATTTTTTTTATTTCGATCGTATCTACAAATCATATTTCTCTGGGTTGCTAACTCAACGGTAGAGTACTCGGCTTTTAAGTGCGACTATGATCTTTTACACATTTGGATGAAGTAACGAATTCGTCCAGACTATTGGTAGAGTCTATAAAACCGCGACTGATCCTGAAAGGTAATGGATGGAAAAAACAGCATGTCGTAATAATAAGAAGAAAATGGAATTTCTTAATTTCTTATTAGATTCCTATTTTTTTTTAGTAGAATTTGGAGTCGATCCTTACCAGATCAGTCCAAAATTTTGTTTTTATTTTAGGAGGAAGACAAAAAAAATGCACATTTACGGTTGGGTTTAGTGAATAAATGGATAGAGCCCTACGGCTCCAATTCTGGTAAAAAAAAGCAACGAGCTTCTATTCTTTATTTGAATAATTACCCGATCTAATTAGACGTTAAAAAAAATTAGTGCCTGATGCGGGAAAAGGTTCTCCTGTGAGTGGTCCTTTGATTCTTTTTTTTTTCTTTTTTAAAAAATCCTAACTATTCTCTATTATAGATTGGAAACGAATGTGTAGAAGAAACAGTATACTGACAAAAAGAATTTGTTCCAAAGTCAAAAGAGCGATCGGGTTGCAAAAATAAAAGATTTTTGAACCTCTAGTAATTATAACGAGGATAAACCCATTAGATAGAAGGGGAGAGGAAAAAGATCTGTTGATTGGACTTTCTGTTTCCGGGGTATATATATTTTTTTGTACATAATACATACCTTGTTCTGACCATATTGCACTATGTATAATTTGATAACCCAAGAAATGCCTACTGTTTTTGTTTCAAGTAGAAAAAAAATGTAAGTCAATGGAAGAATTACAAGGATATTTAGAAAAGGATAGATCTCGGCAACAACACTTCCTATATCCGCTACTCTTTCAGGAATATATTTATGCACTTGCTCATAATCATGGGTTAAATGGTTCGATTTTTTACGAACCTGTGGAAGTTTTTGGTTATGACAATAAATCTAGTTTAGTACTTGTAAAACGTTTAATTACTCGAATCTATCAACAGAATTTTTTGATTTCTTTGGTTAATGATTCTAATCAAAATCGATTCGTTGGATACAACCACAATAATTTTTTTTTTTCTCATTTTCATTCTCAAATGATATCAGAAAGTTTTGCAATTATTGTAGAAATTCCATTCTCGTTGCGATTAGTATCTTATTTCGAAGAAAAAGAAATACCAAAATATCATAATTTACGATCAATTCATTCAATTTTTCCCTTTTTAGAGGACAAATTATCACATTTAAATTATGTCTCAGATATACTAATACCTCATCCCATACATATGGAAATCTTGGTTCAAATTCTTCAATGCTGGATTCAAGATGTTCCTTTTTTACATTTATTGCGGTTCTTTCTTCACGAATATCATAATTTGAATAGTCTTCTCATTACTCAGAAGAAATCTATTTACGTTTTTTCAAAAGAAAATAAAAGATTATTTCGGTTCCTATACAATTCTTATGTATTTGAATGGGAATTTTTCTTAGTTTTTATTCGTAAACAATCTTCTTATTTACGATTAACATCTTATGGAACCTTTCTTGAGCGAACACATTTCTATGAAAAAATAGAACATCTTCAAATAAAAGATTTTGTAGTAGTATGTCGTAACTA